CATATCTAATTATAGAACATGATATCTAATATGACACCCGATTTGTCAAAGGGATTGGATTGGTGACTTACCCATTTCATATAGCAATCCCTGATCAAAGAGAGAACAATATCCATTTCAAAACATTTCTAACGGATTCCTTGGTTCGGAACGACGAAGTAATGGCACTCGATTATTATCAACCCGACTGCAATCTTTTTCTGTCGGTAAGGATTGCACCAGAGCACCTTCTACTTCTAATAGGCCATGAACTATAGATAGAGAAGAATCATTCTGAGCGAGTCCATAAGAAGCGACCCACTTTTTCATCGGTTCCGGGGGAAGACCAAAGATCTTGCGCGACAAGTCCGCCAGAAAAACGCAAAAGAAAAAGAAGTCTCGTTAATCTCTTCATGCTCGTTCCAAGTTCGAAGTACCGTTTGGCCAAAGAAAAACCCGCTTCCTGACACGATTGCCTCTTTATTTTATATAGATAGATATAGGATCTATGGGGTTATTACTTAGGAGTCTATTTTGTACAAGATCCTCTCCTATCTGATAGAAAAGGGTCCCATGATCCCGAGCCGGTTTTATCTTGGCTCGCAAACCCCAAGTTTGTCTATGAAGAGCGAATAATTGTATTCGTTTCTATAATGGATTTCTTATGTAGAACACTAATGGATAGAGCCTCGTTGCTAAGTGCTACAAGATCTAGTGCACTGGAACTCGTGGTTATGGACCCGAATCCTTTAGTATGGAACATTGTCTTTTCCAAGTAAAAACCCCTAGTATATGAAAGAATGAAAAGGTGCTTTCGTTCTTGTGGAATAAGAAGCCCTCGTACCTTAATGAAAGGAAAATAGGAATTTTTCGTTAGGTATTTGACCAAATAGGATCGTCCAGTTTCTATAGAACCTATCACTAAAATACCCGATAGGGCTAAGCGGAACGAAAAGGGTTTTCCATGAGATGGTAAATGAAAACGATTAGCCCCGCACGAGGTTTTGGAATAAGTGATTGTCTGATAATGAGCAAGGAATATACGTCTTTCTGCTAAAGAGGATCTATTAAACTCATAATACATTAGATCCTTGTTAGCAATGTCAACTAGGTATCATAAGTAAATGGATCCCAGTTGTTCAATCCTTTGATAACCAAGGTCATTCTTTGCTAAAGAGAAATGATCACTATGAGTCAGACTCAATAGAGTTGGATCCATTCCAAATAGCGAGAATTAGGATTCTTGATCCCTCTCAATCTCTCTTTCAATTCGAGGATCCAGAGAGGTGTTTTCATAGTCATCTCCGAATATTTGCCATCTCCGAATATTTTCGATTTCATTTTTCTATGATATGTCTTTCTATATGAAAATGGGTTATTTACGATGTACGATGATCCCTGTTAAGCATCCATGGCTGAATGGTTAAAGCGCCCAACTCATAATTGGTAAATTTGCGGGTTCAATTCCTGCTGGATGCACGCGAACGGGAACGTTCCATAAGTCTATTGGAACAGGCTCTCTATCCATGGAATCTCATCCATCATCCATACATAACGAATTGGTATGGTATATTCATACCATAACATAAGAACAATAAGAACTCGAATTCTTATCGATACTGGAACTCAGAGCATAGGAGGGAAAGTCGATTTATGGATGGAATCAAATACGCAGTATTTACAGAAAAGAGCCTTCGTTTATTGGGAAAGAATCAATATACTTTTAATGTCGAATCGGGATTCACTAAGACAGAAATAAAGCATTGGGTCGAACTCTTCTTTGGTGTTAAGGTAGTAGCTGTGAATAGCCATCGACTACCCGGAAAGGGTAGAAGAATGGAACCTATTCTGGGACATACAATGCATTACAGACGTATGATCATTACCCTTCAACCGGGTTATTCTATTCCACTTCTAGATAGAGAAAAGAACTAAAGGAGAATACTTAATAATACGGCGAAACATTTATACAAAACACCTATCCCGAGCACACGCAAGGGAACCGTAGACAGGCAAGTGAAATCCAATCCACGAAATAAATTGATCCATGGACGGCACCGTTGTGGTAAAGGTCGTAATGCCAGAGGAATCATTACCGCAAGGCATAGAGGAGGAGGTCATAAGCGCCTATACCGTAAAATCGATTTTCGACGGAATCAAAAAGACATATCTGGTAGAATCGTAACCATAGAATATGACCCTAATCGAAATGCATACATTTGTCTCATACACTATGGGGATGGTGAGAAGAGATATATTTTACATCCCAGAGGGGCTATAATTGGAGATACTATTGTTTCTGGTACAAAAGTTCCTATATCAATGGGAAATGCCCTACCTTTGAGTGCGGTTTGAACTATTGATTTACGTAATTGGAAGTAACCAATTAGGTTTACGACGAAACCTAGAAATCGATCACTGATCCAATTTGACTACCTCTACGGGATAGACCTCAACAGAAAACTGTTGAGTAACGGCAGCAAGTGATTGAGTTCAGTAGTTCCTCATAGAAAATTATTGACTCTAGAGATATGGTAATATGGAGAAGACAAAATTGTTTGAAGCACGCACAGAACCGGAAGCGCCCCTTGTTTCAAAGAGAGGAGGACGGGTTATTCACATTTAATTTGATGGTCAGAGGCGAATTGAAAGCTAAGCAGTGGTAATTAAGACCTCCGGGTGAAAATAGGGATGTCTCCTACGTTACCCATAATATGTGGAAGTATCGACGTAATTTCATAGAGTCATTCGATCTGAATGCTACATGAAGAACATAAGCCAGATGACGGAACGCGGAGACCTAGGATGTAGAAGATCATAACATGAGCGATTCGGCGGATTTGGATTCCTTTTCTATATATCCACTGATGTGGTACTTCATCATACGATTCATATAAGATCCATCTGTCTAGAGATCGTCATATACATCTAGAAAGCCGTATGCTTTGGAAGAAGCTTGTACAGTTTGGGAAGGGGTTTTTTGAGAAAAAAGAAGAATCTACTTCAACCGATATGCCCTTAGGCACGGCCATACATAACATAGAAATCACACGTGGAAGGGGTGGACAATTAGCTAGAGCAGCAGGTGCTGTAGCGAAACTGATTGCAAAAGAGGGTAAATTGGCCACTTTAAGATTACCATCTGGGGAGGTCCGTTTGGTATCCCAAAACTGCTTAGCAACAGTCGGACAAGTGGGTAATGTTGGGGTGAACCAAAAAAGTTTGGGTAGAGCCGGATCTAAGTGTTGGCTAGGTAAACGCCCCGTAGTAAGAGGGGTAGTTATGAACCCTGTGGACCACCCCCATGGGGGCGGTGAAGGGAAAGCCCCCATTGGTAGAAAAAAACCCACAACCCCTTGGGGTTATCCTGCGCTTGGAAGAAGAACTAGGAAAAGCAAAAAATATAGTGATAGTTTTATTCTTCGTCGCCGTAAGTAAATACGTAACTAGGAATATGGAAAATTGCATTTTTGGAATTTGCAATAATGCGATGGGCGAACGACGGGAATTGAACCCGCGCATGGTGGATTCACAATCCACTGCCTTGATCCACTTGGCTACATCCGCCCCTTATACAGCTAAAAGATTTTCTCTTTTTTCCATTCATCATTATTCTATTTATTCTGACCTCCATACCTCGATCGAGATAGTGGACATAGGATGCCACTCTTTAAAAAGAAAAAAAGGAGTAATCAGCTGTGACACGAAAAAAAACGAATCCTTTTGTAGCTCGTCATTTATTGGCAAAAATAGAAAAGATCAATATGAAGGAGGAGAAAGAAACAATAGTAACGTGGTCCCGGGCATCTAGCATTCTACCCGCAATGGTTGGCCATACAATCGCGATTCATAATGGAAAGGAACATATACCTATTTACATAACAAATCCGATGGTAGGTCGCAAATTGGGGGAATTCGTGCCTACTCGGCATTTCACGAGTTATGAAAGTACAAGAAAGGATACTAAATCTCGTCGTTAACTGAATTCAGAATAGAAAGATTCAGAATAAACCCAATTTATAGCAAATTCCAATAAAGTAAAGGTAGTCGGACAATAACCTTATTTATGACAAGTTTCAAATTGGTAAAGTATACCCCTAGGATAAAGAAGAAGAAGAACGAGCTAAGGAAACTCGCAAGAAAAGTTCCAACCGATCGTCTACTTAAGTTCGAACGGGTTTTCAAAGCCCAAAAACGCATACATATGTCTATTTTCAAAGCACAAAGAGTTCTTGATGAGATTCGCTGGCGTTACTACGAGGAAACCGTTATGATATTGAACCTCATGTCTTATCGAACATCTTATCCCATCTTAAAGTTGGTTTATTCGGCAGCAGCAAATGCTACTCATTATAGGGATTTCGACAAAGCGAGTTTATTCATCACTAAAGCCGAAGTCAGTAGAAGTACTATTATGAAAAAATTAAGACCTCGGGCTCGAGGACGTGGTTATCCTATAAAAAAAACCATGTGTCATATAACAATTGTATTAAATATAGTAAAGAAATCTAAATAATCTTTAGATCAATCTAAGATTTCGATTCCCAATAAAAAAAAATAATAATAAGAGAATAGAAAAATATGGGACAAAAAATAAATCCACTCGGTTTCAGACTTGGTACAACCCAAAATCACCATTCCTTTTGGTTCGCACAACCAAAAAAATATTCTGAAGGTCTACAGGAAGATAAAAAAATACGGAATTGTATCAAGAACTATATACAAAAGAATAGGAAAAAAGGTTCGAATAGAAAAATAGAATCAGACTCAAGTTCCGAAGTAATTACACATATAGAAATTCAAAAAGAAATTGACACAACCCACGTCATAATCCATATTGGATTCCCCAATTTATTAAAAAAAAAAGGAGCAATCGAAGAATTAGAGAACAATCTCCAAAAGGAAGTGAATTCTGTAAACCAGAGACTTAATATTGCTATCGAAAAAGTTAAAGAACCTTATAGACAACCTAACATTCTTGCAGAATATATAGCTTTCCAATTAAAAAATAGAGTTTCATTCCGAAAGGCAATGAAAAAAGCCATTGAATTAACTAAAAAAGCAGATATAAAGGGAGTAAAAATAAAAATTGCGGGTCGTCTAGCAGGGAAAGAAATTGCACGTGCCGAATGCATAAAAAAGGGTAGACTTCCCCTCCAAACAATTCGCGCTAAAATAGATTATTGCTGCTATCCAATTCGAACTATCTATGGAGTATTAGGTGTAAAAATTTGGATATTCGTAGAAGAATAATAACTAACCTTGTCTTCCCATTTTGCCCAGTGATAGAATAAAAAAGAAAAGAACCTGATTTTTCCCGAAATCTCTGAAAAAAGAAGAAATGAAATCTCTTTCTATAAGATTTAATGAAAATTTCTAAATCTTTTAATAAAATTGCTATGCTTAGTGTGTGACTCGTTAGTTTTTTCTTTAGGGCCCAAAATAGGATTCAAAAAAAATTGACCGAACCCTACTAAAAATAGAAAAAACTTAGTAATTCTAGAAAATTAACTAAATAACCAACCTATTGCTTCGTATTATCGAGATCCTAACTAAGAAACAGTCACTATGTGAATAAATACATCGATCATAAATGAGTAAATCTATCATATAGTTGCAGCAACTGCATTTTTTTCTCTAAAAAAAGAAACAGGATTCTAGGTTGTGAAGCAAAACTAAAGGGATGTGGATAAAAGGAGGGATGATAGATAGAAGGAAGAAGAATAAGAAAGATATAGGATTCCGATGTGTATGGTCTATGGATTACACCATAAAAGGCAATGTGATAAAGCACAATATATTAAAATAATAAAAATAAGAGAGAATTCGAAATAGTAACTTGAAACAAAAAAAAAATTAAAAGCAATAATAAGGAGTAGCCCGTGTTAATAAAACTGAGAAAATTGACTCGGAAATAAATTTTTTGGAAGCTCCATTGCAGGATTCAAACCTAAACATTAAAGGAGAAGCTGTGGGAACGACAAAACCTATGACAGCATAGGATTTTATTGAAAAGAATCCTAATACTTCATTAGATGGGATGGCGGAACAAACCAAAAAAATAGCTTTATTTGGTAAGTTATAAATTAACAAATAAGACAGGAAAGAGTAAAAATTCGCCCGCGAAATCTTTATTGGATTAGAATACTTTACCACGATTCAATAAGAGTAAAAATAAGGGGATTCCTTATAAAAAGAAAGATTACATTATATCCAAATTCTACATTTGGATATATTATAGATCTTCTTTCTAAACTATATATTTTGATATTATATATTGATGTGTATCTATACGTAATATCTTTGAATATTTATTATGGAATTAGATAAATTTGCATGCTTTCTCATTTCATTCGCGAGGAGCTGGATGAGAAGAAACTCTCATGTCCAGTTTTGCAGTAGAGATGGAACTAAGAAAGAACCATCGACTATAACCCCAAAAGAACTAGATTTCGTAAACAACATAGAGGAAGAATGAAGGGAAAATCCCACCGAGGCAATCGTATTTGTTTTGGTAGATATGCTCTTCAAGTACTTGAACCCGCTTGGATCACAGCGAGACAGATAGAAGCAGGACGAAGAGCAATGACACGATATGCACGTCGTGGTGGAAAACTGTGGGTACGTATATTTCCTGACAAACCGGTTACAATAAGACCCACAGAAACACGTATGGGCTCCGGAAAGGGATCCCCCGAATATTGGGTAGCTGTTGTTAAACCGGGTCGAATACTTTATGAAATGAGCGGAGTATCGGAAACTGTAGCTAGAGCAGCTATGGAAATAGCAGCCAGTAAAATGCCCATACGAAGTCAATTTCTTCGATTAGAGATATCGAACCCCCCAAAAGAATATTGAAAAAAAACCGGATTTTTCTTTCTATAAGTACAATATTTATTTCATCCTTTTTTTTGCATTGAAATAACAAATTGAAATCCAAATAATATGATTCAACCTCAGACCCTTTTAAATGTAGCAGATAACAGTGGAGCCCGAAAATTGATGTGTATTCGAGTCATAGGAGCTGCTGGTAATCAGCGATATGCTCGTATTGGTGATGTTATTGTTGCTGTAATCAAAGACGCAGTGCCCCAAATGCCTCTAGAAAGATCTGAAGTAATTCGAGCTGTAATTGTACGTACATGTAAAGAATTCAAATGCGAAGACGGTATAATAATACGCTATGATGACAACGCAGCAGTTATCATTGATCAAAAAGGAAATCCAAAAGGAACTCGAGTTTTTGGCGCGATTGCCGAGGAATTGCGAGAATTGAATTTTACTAAAATAGTTTCATTAGCTCCTGAAGTATTATAAATACTAGTAGACGAGATATAGATCAAAGAAAAATTAGTAGATTGTTTCTCACGTATATGCTTTAAAATAAAAAATGAAAAGAAAAAAGAAAACATGTTCATTATAGAAAAATAAGGAGGAACCTAGAATTACAGTCTTATGGGCAAGGACACTATTGCTGATTTACTAACCTCTATAAGAAACGCAGACATGAATAAAAAAGGAACTGTTCGAGTAGTATCTACAAATATTACCGAAAACATTGTGAAAATACTTCTACGAGAGGGGTTTATTGAAAGTGTTCGAAGACATCAGGAAAGTAACAGATATTTCTTGGTTTCAACTTTGCGACATCAAAAGAGAAAGACTAGAAAGGGAATATATAGAACTAGAACCTTTTTAAAGCGTATCAGCCGACCTGGCTTACGAATTTATGCCAACTATCAAGGAATTCCTAAAGTTTTGGGTGGAATGGGAATTGCTATTCTTTCTACTTCTAAAGGTATAATAACAGATCGAGAAGCTCGACTAAACAGAATTGGGGGAGAAGTCTTATGTTATATATGGTAATGGCCCCGCCTATAGTACACGAATTCTATCCCGAACTTCCTATTTTAGAAATAAAAATCAAAAAATAGGAGAAAAAAATATGACAGAAAAAAAAAAACCGAGAGAAGCAAAAGTAACTTTCGAAGGTTTAGTTACGGAAGCCCTACCCAACGGAATGTTCCGCGTTCGTCTAGAGAATGACACCATCATCCTGGGCTATATTTCAGGAAAGATCCGGTCCAGTTCTATACGAATACTGATGGGGGATAGGGTCAAAATTGAAGTAAGTCGTTATGATTCAAGCAAGGGACGTATAATTTTTAGACTTCCCCATAAAGATTCGAAGCGTAACGAAAACTCGAAGGGTACGGAAGATTTGAAGGATACCAAAGATTCAAAGAATTAGGTTTTTCTAGGGTAATAAATTCCAAGTTTCCAAATTATTACAAAAAAGTAGATTCATAGTTTAAGAAAGGAGTACCTAAATATGAAAATACGAGCTTCCGTTCGTAAAATTTGTACAAAATGTCGACTGATTCATAGGTGTGGGCGAATTAGAGTCATTTGTTCCAATCCGAAGCATAAACAAAGACAGGGGTAGGGGTAATTCTTCGAAAAAGAAGCTTTCCCTTCTAAAAAGTAAAAATAAAGTACCCACAGAAATGTCCAAATTCCAAATCAAAAAATTCAAGTAAAGAATATATTTTACCCTGAAACGGATATCTTTGTATCTTTTTTTCTTTTTGTTATTTCTAACTCATATTTATGAGATAATAAAATATGACAAAAGCTATACCAAAAATAGGTTCACGTAAGAGAGTGCGTATTGGTTTGCGTAGGAATGCCCGTTTTAGTTTACGGAAGAGTGCACGTAGAATAACAAAAGGGGTTATTCATGTTCAAGCCAGTTTCAACAATACCATTATAACTGTTACAGACCCGCAAGGTCGGGTGGTTTTCTGGTCCTCCGCGGGTACTTGTGGATTCAAAAGCTCAAGAAAAGCATCACCCTATGCGGGTCAAAGAACAGCAGTAGATGCTATTCGTACAGTGGGCTTGCAACGAGCAGAAGTTATGGTAAAAGGTGCTGGTAGCGGAAGAGATGCCGCATTACGAGCCATTGCTAAAAGTGGTGTACGGTTAAGTTGTATACGCGATGTAACACCTATGCCGCATAATGGGTGTCGACCTCCTAAAAAAAGACGTCTGTAAAAGAATGAAACCGCTTTCAAGAGAAATAAACGATTCAACGATCAAATAATAATACTAGTCTATTATGGTTCGAGAGGAGGTAACAGGATCCAACCAAACACTACAGTGGAAGTGTGTTGAATCAAGAGTAGATAGTAAGCGTCTTTATTATGGCCGTTTCATTCTATCCCCGCTTAGAAAAGGTCAAGCGGATACTGTCGGTATTGCCTTGCGAAGAGCTTTACTTGGAGAAATAGAAGGAACATGTATCACACGCGCAAAATTTTGGAACGTCCCACACGAATATTCTACAATAGTAGGTATTGAAGAATCCATACAAGAAATTTTACTAAATTTGAAAGAAATTGTATTGAAAAGTAATCTCTATGGAGTTAGAGACGCATCAATTTGCGTCAAAGGTCCTAGATACATAACCGCTCAAGATATAATCTTACCACCTTCCGTAGAAATCGTTGATATGACACAACCTATAGCTAACTTGAGAGAGCCTATAGATTTCTGTATTGAGTTACAGATCAAGCGAGATCGCGGATATCATACGGAACTAAGAAAGAACTCTCAAGATGGAAGTTATCCTATAGATGCTGTATCCATGCCTGTTCGAAATGTAAATTATAGTATTTTTTCTTGTGGGAATGGAAATGAAAAACACGAGATACTTTTTCTAGAAATATGGACGAATGGAAGTTTAACTCCTAAAGAAGCACTTTATGAAGCTTCTCGTAATTTGATTGATTTATTTTTTCCTTTTCTACACGCGGAGGGGGGGGGCACTAGTTTCGAAGAAAATAAAAACAGATTTACTCCACCCCTTTTAACCTTTCAAAAAAGATTCACTAATCTAAAGAAAAACAAAAAAGGAATTCCATTGAATTGTATTTTTATTGATCAATTAGAATTGCCTTCTAGAACGTATAATTGTCTCAAAAGGGCCAATATACATACACTATTGGACCTTTTGAGTAAGACTGAAGAAGATCTTATGAGAATTGACAGTTTTCGTATGGAAGATGGAAAACTTATATGGGACACTCTAGAGAAGCATCTCCCAATTGATTTACCTAAGAACAAGTTCTTGCTTTAAATCCATTGCAATTTTTTCTTCTTCTTTATAGAATAGAGTTAGAATAAAAATAAAACAATTTTGCATGTTTAGCACAATCTATATTTTCGCGAAATGGATCATAATAAAATGGATTTTAGGTATCTAGGGAAGATTCACTTGGAAGTAACTATTTCCTAGATACCCATGCAGAAGATTTCACGGTTGAATGAATCAACCCGAAAAATCCCTAAAAAAGACCTAAAGTTAAGGATTTCTCAATGGGTAATGTTGCTCCGATACCTAACCAAAGAGCTACTGCAGTACCGATTAAAAAAACGGTCGTAGCTACTGGGCGACGAAATGGATTTTGGAATTTATTGACATTCTCTAGAAAGGGTACTGTCAATAAGCCTGTTGGCACAGAAACCATTAAGAGAACGCCCAATAACTTATTGGGTACTGTACGGAGTATTTGAAATACGGGAAAGAAGTACCACTCAGGTAATATTTCCAAGGGTGTTGCAAAAGGGTCCGCCGGTTCACCAATCATTGACGGCTCGAGAACCGCTAAACCTACATTACATGCAATAGTGCCTAGAATTACTACTGGAAAAATGTATAAAAGATCGTTGGGCCACGCGGGTTCCCCATAATAATTATGTCCCATCCCTTTAGCTAATTTTGCTCTTAATACAGGATCATTTAAGTCAGGTTTCTTTGTTATTGGGATAGGTGAATTCTTTAGGATCCATCCCCCAAAGGAACCGGACATGAGAATTTTGCATCATCCGGCTCGAGCAAGAATGAAAGAAATAAGACCGCGGAGGATCCAGAATGGAATAGGTTATATAATGACTCAATGACTCAAGGCAAGAAAAGCTTTATCAGATTATCTTTTTCGAAGTTGCGCCTATAATTACTATCCTATTCTTATGTGTAAATGCTCAATATCCAAGTGGGCTTACAAACTTGATCATGATCAATTGCTTTGTGGATTGTCTCTTGATTAGTTGGTGTTTATCCCCTCAATATCGTAAGTTTCTTACGTCCAAACTAAAGTATTTACTTGTTACTAACAAAAAATCAAAAAGTTTAGCCTACGTTCTTCCTTAGATACCTTCTTTTACTCCGATAGTATTGCCGATCGAAATCAATGCAAAGAAAATGAATGCATTTCCATACTATAATAAAAAGTAAGTGTAATAAATATAGAATTGGATCATATCATATGACTTATTCCATTTATACTCTACGGGATCTTACGGAGCCTGTTCATGGATGACATGGTTGGGGTATGATCATAGAAAAAATTCTCCTCGAGTGAACCAGCCTATCGCCTATCCTTCCTAGATGGGAGACTTACGTGTCGATTGGATGCGGAGACACCTTTGGTCGTGAATTCTAATGCGGCAGATCCAATTCTCTATCTGCATGGCCAAATCCATAATTCAAGTCACACACTCCCATAATCCGCCTTATTTTCTTTCGTAAAATTCGCTTCAACTATTTGTATCAAAATACTTCAGAGTTGAAGAGAAGTATCCAAATGACATGTCTTATTTTACAATAACCCATGTTTGTAGCAATGAAATACCACAACCTACCCGATATGATATATGAGAATTAGAATTCTCTATGATATGCTTTCCCTATAAAGGACCCGAAATACCTTGCTTACGTATCATTGGAAAGTGCATTAACATAAATACGGCAGTAAGCAGAGGCAGTACAAAGGTATGTAAACTATAAAAACGAGTCAAAGTGGATTGGCCCACACTAGCACTTCCGCGTAATAACTCCACTAAAGGGGATCCTATTACCGGAATCGCTTCAGGTACACCTGTCACAATTTTTACTGCCCAATAACCAATTTGATCCCAAGGCAAAGAATAACCAGTTACACCAAATGATGCAGTCAATACAGCCAAAACCACACCTGTGATCCAAGTTAATTCACGGGGTTTTTTAAATCCACCTGTAAGATACACACGAAATACGTGCAGGATCATCATTAGAACCATCATACTTGCTGACCATCGATGAACTGATCGGATTAACCAACCAAAGTTGGCCTCCGTCATTATATATTGAACAGAGGAAAAAGCCTCTGTAACCGTCGGCCGGTAATAAAAAGTCATAGCAAAACCAGTAGCGACTTGTACTAGAAAACAAGTAAGTGTAATTCCCCCTAAACAATAAAATATGTTGACATGAGGAGGAACATATTTACTAGTTATATCATCCGCAATTGCCTGAATCTCAAGACGTTCCTCAAACCAATCATATACTTTATTGAGATAGGTAACTAGTCCGACCCCCCTCTGAGAACCGTATATGAAAATTTCATCTCGTACGGCTCAAGCAGAAACACACAAATTTTCAACGGATATTACAAAACTTCATTAGCTACGGTATTGGATCGATTTGCCTTGAAGATATTAAATAAGAAAAATCCAGAATTTCTTCTTTGTGATGATAATGCTAAAAAATCTCAAGTTGGCTCATCTGTCTTTCTTTCCCTTATGTTGATCGTTAGAGGCCTCTTGACTTTTCTCGTCCCTATTTTTTATTTCTCAAATAAAAATTTCTAGTAGTTTTCTGATAGAAATTATCTTGTTGCGATCCTATGAATCAGTTCAATTAAAACCTTAGATTCATACTAGAGCCACGATGATTGAGTCTCAAGCTAAACAAAAGGCAAGGGTTCTTCGAATAAAAACCGCTTGATGATCATTTATTGAATCGGTGTAATGACTAGACAAAATCGAGAGAAAAAAAGTTGTCTTTTGGGTAAACAAAATTGGAAGGAAGAAAATTTCTTTTTTTATTAAGAACTACTTGGATTTTTTTTCAGTCTGGTTGCGAGGTCTAAATAGTGAGTATGAATCATAGTTCCATTTTTTTTTCTTGATCCACCTTATGTATTTCGTGTTCCAGATACTAGAATAAATAATATCCGACGAATTAGAATCATCTTGATACAGATAACAGGCCCTTTCTATGTATTATCAATAGGATCAATTCTAACAAGTCACACACTCATATTCCAGAGATACCGAAACAAAAAAATCCACGGTCGAACTGCCAGAATGTCTAGAAATGTGCAGCTTAAAATAGAAAGGCCTTTTTTGGATGGAAAAACTATGACTTCATAGTTTTAGTTAGTAAAAACCTAATTCATTAAAATTCCGTCCAGTAAAACAGAAGAATTATAAATTTCTAAAATGATAGATAGGAATATCGCGAATAAAGCCATTGTGACCCCCATAAAAGGAGTAGTTCCCCAGCCCGGAGCTACTTTCCCATATTCCGAATTCAAGGGTTTCAATAAAGCACCTGCGCCAGTTCGTTTTGGCCTAGCTCTAGAACTATCTTCAACGGTTTGTGTAGCCATAAATTCTATTTAATCATTGGTGTTGACTTTGTATACTATTCCATTGTAGTTGTAAATACACGATCTTTTCATAGATCCATTGTAATCTTGAAATTCTATAAAAATGGAAACAGCAACTTTAGTCGCCATCTCCATATCTGGTTTACTTGTAAGCTTTACTGGGTATGCCTTATATACCGCGTTTGGGCAACCCTCTCAACAATTAAGAGATCCATTCGAAGAACATGGGGACTAATTGAAGTAATAAGTCTCCCAGATGGGGAGACTTATTACTTCAATTAAATTATTTCATTTTTTAGTCGGAACCTTAGGTGCTTCTCGGAAGAAGATAGCGAAAAAAATTATCCCTAAAGTCGAAACTAAAAGGAACGTATAAACCAATGCTTCCATAGATTCAATCGTGGTTTATTTACAATTATAACTTCCACACCTATTAACTTGTCATTTGGGATCATTTCCCATATAAAAAAAGAAAAAGAGTCAAAGAAAGGACAGGAGAAGTTTCCTATGTCAAATCAAAAAAGAGAGGTGAAAGATACCATAGCAATGTGGTATCAAACTGTCTGTCTCCTTGTAGTTGGATCTCCAACTTTTTGGAATGTTCCAAATTCTACTTGAGCATCCAAGTCTGGATCAATACCAGCAAAAACATCTCGGAACAAGGTTCGAGCACCATGCCAAATGTGTCCGAAAAAGAAGAGCAAAGCAAAGGTAGCATGACCAAAAGTGAACCAACCTCTTGGACTGCTGCGAAAAACACCATCTGATTTCAAAGTAGCTCGATCTAATTCAAAAATTTCCCCTAATTGGGCACGCCTCGCATATTTTTTTACAGTAGCAGGATCAGAATAACTTACTCCATTAAGTTCGCCACCATAGAACTCGACCGTTACGCCTACTTGTTCAACGCTATATTTGGATTCTGCTCTTCTAAAAGGAACGTCCGCTCTCACAATTCCCTCTTCATCTACCAAAACTACCGGAAATGTTTCAAAAAAAGTAGGCATACGACGTACAAAAAGCTCGCGTCCTTCTTTATCTCTAAAGACGGGATGTCCTAACCATCCAACAGCTATTCCATCCCCATTGTCCATTGAACCCGCTCTGAATAATCCCCCTTTTGCAGGATTATTACCAATATAATCATAAAAAGCTAATTTTTCGGGAATTTTAGACCAAGCTTCTGATAAACTAAGATTTTCAGCTAACCCATCGCTAACTCTTCGATATATTTCTTGTTGAAAGTATCCCTGATCCCACTGATAACGAGTAGGCCCGAATAATTCGATTGGGGTAGTTGCCGACCCATACCACATAGTTCCGGCAACTACGAAAGCTGCAAAAAAAACAGCAGCGATACTACTGGAAAGTACAGTTTCAATATTGCCCATACGTAATCCTTTATATAGACGTTGAGGCGGACGGACACTAAGATGGAATAGGCCCGCTAATATGCCCAATGTACCCGCAGCAATATGATGCGAAGCTATTCCTCCCGGAACGAAAGGATCAAAACCTTCTGCGCCCCAAGCAGGATTTACAGCTTGTACTTTTCCAGTTAGTCCATAAGGATCGGACACCCATATCCCAGGACCATACAAACCCGTTACATGAAATGCACCAAAGCCAAAACAAGCCACCCCTGCAAGAAATAAATGAATTCCAAAGATCTTCGGCAAATCCAAGGAGGGTTTTCCCGTCCGCTCATCACGGAATAGTTCTAGGTCCCAATATACCCAATGCCAGATAGCTGCCAAAAAACACAAGCCAGAAAACACAATATGCGCGCCTGCCACACCTTCATAACTCCAAATACCCGGATTCGTTATAGTTCCTCCTGAAATACTCCAACCACCCCACGAATTGGTTACTCCTAAACGAGTCATGAAGGGGATGACGAACATACCTTGTCTCCACATTGGATCCAGAACAGGATCAGAGGGATCAAAAACCGCTAATTCGTATAAAGCCATTGAGCCGGCCCAACCAGAAACTAGAGCTGTGTGCATTATATGCACCGCAAGCAATCGACCCGGATCATTCAATACGACAGTATGAACACGATACCAAGGCAAACCCATGGAAATACCCCTTTAGCAAAGAAAAATAGACACGATGTCGTTTTATTTTATCGCATTGGAAAAGACTATCCATATCCCTTCTAGGGGATTCTGTGTCAGAAAGCATGAATTTTTATTTCATTTCATTAAAAATAAGAAGCCAATTCTGTTTGTAATAAGAAAGAGAAGCAGATCTATTCTATACTCGATAAGTGCCAATATGCAATGGGTAGCTTGGGCTATTTGGAAAAACCAAGAATAGATCCCTAATCCCTCTTTGTTTATCATTCGAATCACAAATTCCTTTTTCTTTATTCAATCTGTCTTACCTTCCTTATATGTATAATTTTGCAATCTATGTATTAACAGAATCTATAGTATTCTTATAGAATAAGAAAAAAGAAAGATAATATAGAATAAGAAAAAAGAAAGATAATAAACTGCGGATTCTTTCTTTCTCTTCCATTCTTACGTTTCCATATTAAAGTGTAGTTTTGTTACTTAAACTTAATAATATTAATCTAATATGCCGATTGGTGTTCCAAAAGTACCTTACCGGATTCCCGGAGATGAAGAAGCGACTTGGGTTGACTTATACAATGTTATGTATCGAGAAAGAACACTTTTTTTAGGTCAAGAGATTCGTTGCGAGATCACGAATCATATTACGGGTCTCATGGTATATCTCAGTATAGAAGATGGAATTAGCGATATTTTTTTGTTTATAAACTCTCCCGGCGGATGGCTAATCTCAGGAATGGCAATTTTTGATACCATGCAAACGGTGACACCAGATATATATACAATATGCCTTGGAATAGCTGCATCCATGGCCTCCTTTATTCTGCTTGGAGGAGAACCCACCAAGCGTATAGCATTCCCTCACGCTAGGATTATGCTTCACCAACCTGCTAGTGCTTATTATCGGGCAAGGACACCTGAATTTTTACTAGAAGTGGAAGAGTTACACAAAGTTCGCGAAATGATCACAAGGGTTTATGCACTAAGAACAGGCAAGCCTTTTTGGGTTGTATCCGAAGACATGGAAAGGGATGTTTTCATGTCAGCAGACGAAGCAAAAGCTTATGGACTTGTCGATATTGTAGGGGATGAAATGATTGACGAGCACTGCGATACCGATCCGGTGCGGTTTCCAGAAATGTTTAAGGATTGGTAGGGGCTGGATTTATTTTAAATTTCTTTCAAACCCAAATTCGGGTTTTCTGTTTATGCGATTTTATAGAAAATAGAAATACTTCATGATGATGAATCCGCAGGTTAAGATCGATCTAAACCAATCCATTTTTTTCTATATACATACGACATGCCGACAGTTAAACAACTTATTAGAAATGCAAGACAGCCAATACGAAATGCTAGAAAAACGCCCGCGCTTAAGGGATGTCCTCAGCGTCGAGGAACATGTGCTAGGGTGTATGTGCGACTCGTTCAGATCATGAGTTCAAACAAATAAGAGAATTTTGGAAGTATCCATGATCAGTACCAATGAATAGGGCAGAGCTTCTCTATCCTAGATTTCTATGGTATATGGAATTTATGGTTTCCTTTGGTGCAAATCCAATCATCTAGATTGGAGTTAGAAGAAGCAATTCCCCCATTGGTAGCAAATGGTTATCTATTAAGCGGAGGAAATAGTAATAAAAAGAAAAAGGCTTATGCTCCTTTATCTTAAAAGAACGGACTAAAGGGTCAGCTATTAAGCCAACTTTCATAATTAAATACCGTCACTGTATGAATAACTCTTATTGTGAAAAGAGCTATTTACTCTATAATGGATAGGTAGAGCCAAAGAATGTGAACTATACAAGTTCACAATACCTTTTGATGAAATGAAAGAGAGAGCTCCGGTGTATAGAGAGGGCCTCACCGTTTAAAAGGGAACCATAGAAACGATGGAACCCACTGTTTTTTTAGTATCGTTAGAATTTGTTATTTCTATGCGAAATAACTGAAGGGAATAGAATAAAAAATCGTGGTTGGGAAGGTTATAGTAGCAAAAGCCATTGGGATTAATATTTTATATATCGGAATAATCCGTTTTGTTATTAATGGGAAAAGGGACCGTTAAAACAAGAGAAATCATTAGTTATTCATTAAGGTTAATTTGATTCAATGACCAGAGTTCCGCGAGGATATATAGCTCGGAGACGACGAACAAAAATACGTTCATTTGCCTCAAACTTTAGAGGGGCTCATTTAAGACTTAATCGAATGATTACTCAACAAGTAAGAAGAGCTTTTTTTTCTTCTCATCGAGATAGAGGCAGGCAAAAGAGGGATTTTCGTCGTTTGTGGATCACTCGGATAAACGCGGCAACACGGATATATAAAGTATTTGATAGTTATAGTTTCGATAGTTATAGTAAATTAATACACAATCTGTATAAGAAGGAATTGATTCTTAATCGTAAAATGCTTGCACAAGTAGCTGTATCAAATCCAAATAATCTTTACACGATTTCCAATAAAATAAAAACCAGCAATTAAAGGGATAAAAAGGTAATATACAGGAATAATTAAAAACGAATTCCCGGAGAGAGAACTCCGGGAAGATACAATAAATTAAGATTAACAAGAATCAAAACAGGATTACTTTATATAATATGAGTCTTACCTTTTTGAATAAAACATCAACAATCGGAACTTAAGTTTCGATTGTTGTTTCTTAAATTCTTCTTGGAGTTTCTTAAGTTTCGATTGGAATTGAACTTTTGTGTTAATTGAGGAATATGTCTATTTTTTCTGTGTCTAGGGCCAGTAATTATTGAAATTGACTGGGCTTGAAATTGCTTCTCATTTTCATAGTTACGAAATGGCAAGAAAGATAAAATACGAGCCTGTTTTATAGCAAGAGTAATTAATCGTTGTTGTTTCAAGGTTAATCTATTTATTCGTCTGGATAATATTTTTCCTTGTTCACTAATAAATCGATTAATTAAACTCATGTTTCTATAATCAATTCTATCCCCCGAGCCAATTCGAGAACGCTTACGAAAAGGTTGTTTGGATTTATGAAAAGGTTGTTTGGATTTACGAAAGGGTTGTTTGGATTTACGAAAAGGTTGCTTAGATTTACGAAAAGGTTGTTTAGATATATACATGATTTATTCCTTATTTTATTTAAAAATTGGAAAAAAAAAATGGATTTCTTTATTTTATTAATTCTGGATCCAGAAGTAAGTAGCCTTTCTTTGGTCCATATATTATTTGATTCATATACTAAATATAATAAATATATATAAATTAAATACAAATCCTCTATAAATATGAAATAATATCTACCTAAAATCAGATGAATTGATTTGTATTTTGTTTTCTATCTATGTTCTATATATTAAATAAGAAGTTCTTACTCTTTATGTTCTTTGGAAAAATCGAGCACACTATGCTCCTATTTCTTTATTTCGTTATGAGTCGTATGCTTGCGACAATAACGACAAAATTTTCTTAATTCTAATTGTCCGGGTGTATTGTGACGATTCTTTTGAGTACTATATCTAGAAATTCCCGTCGATTCCTTATTGGTACCCTTTCGAACACAACTGATACATTCCAAAATAACTCCGATTCTAACATCTTTGCCCTTGGCCATGAACCTCCTTTCCTTTTTGGATCGACTTAACTTAATTCTTATACCTATTTCTTTCTTCTTCTATTTTGGTTTGGATCCGAAGAAGAAGAAGAAAATCCATCTAAGTTTCTAACTAAAAATGTGATTTCTAAATATTTTGTTGTAATTCTTCGAATTCTCTAACGAATCCAATAGAATACAAAATAGAGAAATAATTAAAAAATACAATCCTTGTCGAATTAGCAAAGATTTTGCCTTGAAATCCTTTCATTTAAGTAGCAAGCCCAGTCCTAGCCAGCCTCTTTCTATGCTCTGATTTGTGAGGCCTGACTTAACTTGGATATCCCTTTTAATTCAATTTCTGTTTTCTAAAAAGGGATTTACCGAATTTTTCATGACCCTGAGGTTCAACTCAATCCATCTTTTCTTTCTTTTTGCTTCGTATACTAAAAAAGGATTGAAGGAAAATTTTCATCATGTCACGAAGAATTCTATCTCTCGCATAGGAATAACTAGAATTAAAAAAAAGGGAATGACAAAGCATCTGGGAATAAACGATTAATTTCTATTAATAAACCCGCTAAAGCCCCAAACCATAAAGTACTTAGCACGGGTGCTACAGAGAGATATGTTTTTATATCCCGCATTGAAAATCCTCCTTCCTTATTGGAATACATATATGATCAGATACTTTTGCCCAAGATCGTTTGTATTTCTTTTTTTAGGCGAAATTCCTAACTAAAAAAAGAAATACAATATTATATATATAAAATGAACCATATATACGAGATTTTCCTATACCTAAAAAAGATGACCCTTCCTCCTATACATTACTAAGGAATAGTAATCTTTCTTTTATAGGTGAAATTCGAT